AACCATTCGAGCTAAAATTGATTATTGTTCCTATCCTGTTCGAACTATTTATGGGGTATTAGGAATCAAAGTTTGGATATTTCTAAACAACGACTAATTTACTTTTCCTTATTTTTCGCGTTCCATCTTTTGATAAAAGAAAAAATGACGAATTCTTATTACATTCTTATTCCCAAAAAAGAAATGACAAATTTTATAAGATTTAATAAAAAAATTGATTAATCATTTTATAGTGAAGGAGTTGCTATGCTTAGTGTGTGACTCGTTGGTTTTTTTTTGAGTGGTTAAATTTCTACAAGAATTCGTAGAATTAATTACTAAAGAATTAATAACCTACTCATCGCTTACCATTATCTGGATATAAATAACCGCGGAAAATAGAAAATAAAAATAAAGATCTATGTGGTGATATAATTATAGCAACTGAAATAAAAAAGAATCTGATTATTAGTTGGAAAGCAATAAGAATATACAGATAAATGAAGGGGTGAAAGAAAGATAGAAAAAAAGATATCAATGATATAGAATTCTACTATGTAAAGGTCTATGGGTCATTTCATAAAAGATAGTGTAATAAAGCATCAATATTCTAAATTCATCGATATATGGATGAATATATTCCTAGAATAGACAAATCAAGAGCTGCGAATCAATAAAACTGAGAAGGTTGATTCAACAAAAAAGAATAATATAAATAAGAAAATTTTATGAAAATCTTATATTATTAATATTAAAGAGGCTCCATTATAGAATTTAGACCTAACCATAAATCGAAAAGCGATGGGAACGATGGAACCTGTGAATACCTAAGATTATATTAAATTTCATAATCTTACTGATTCATTAGATGGGATGGCGGACGGAACTAAGAATTCATTATTTTTTGAGGAGTTGTGAACTAACCCAACATTACATCTTAAATTTATAATCAAAGAGTAAATATTCGCCCGCGAAAATGTGGATTTTTTTTTTTTTTTAGAAATTTTTGCCAATATGATAATAAAAAAAAAGACAAATATGGATTCGTTAGAACCTTATATCAAAACAACATTATCTAGTTAGATATGGATAGCAAAAATGGTCGAGAAGAATCCTTATTTCGTTCTATATCAAAGATTGTATTCTCTTTTAAATTTAATTAAATATATTTAATTCTAAATTTAATATATTAAATTCTAATTTAAAATTAAATTTTTTTGGTTAAATATTTTTGAATCGATTTATTCGCGAGGAGCCGTATGAGGTGAAAATCTCATGTACGGTTCTGTAATAGAGATGGAATTGAGAAATAACCATCAACTATAACCCTAAAAGAACCAGATTCCGTAAACAACATCGAGGAAGAATGAAAGGAAAAGCCTATCGAGGTAATAAAATTTCCTTCGGAAAATATGCTCTTCAGGCACTTGAGCCCGCTTGGATCACATCTAGACAAATAGAAGCAGGGCGACGGGCAATGTCACGAAATGTTCGCCGAGGTGGGCAAATATGGGTACGCATATTTCCAGACAAACCTGTTACAGTAAGACCTACCGAAACGCGTATGGGTTCGGGAAAAGGATCTCCCGAATATTGGGTAGCTGTCGTTAAACCCGGCAAAATACTTTATGAAATGGGAGGGGTCCCAGAAAATATAGCTAGAAAGGCTATTTCAATAGCGGCATCCAAAATGCCGATACGAACTCAATTCATTCTTTCAGAATAATCATTAGAACGAAAGAACGAAATAGGTCTTTAGTATGAAAAAATTGGTAATTGTTGGTTTCTTTTTTTTTTTTGAACACAGAATATTTTTTTTACTTCAACTTTTTGACTGAAAGATATAACAAAATGATATGATTCAACCTCAAACCTATTTAAATGTAGCCGATAATAGCGGAGCCCGCGAATTGATGTGTATTCGAATCATAGGAGCTAGTAATCGACGGTATGCTTATATTGGTGACATTGTTGTTGCTGTAATCAAAAAAGCAGTACCAAATTCATCTTTAGAAAGATCTGAAGTGATCAGGGCTGTAATCGTACGTACGTCGAAGGAACTAAAACGTAGTAATGGTATAATAATAAAGTATGATGATAATGCGGCGGTTCTCATTGATAAAGAAGGAAATCCAAAAGGAACTCGAATTTTTTCCGCAATAGCCCGAGAATTGAGACAGTTAAATTTCACTAAAATAGTTTCATTAGCACCCGAGGTATTGTAGTGATAGTGATTATTAATATTTATAATATTTATATAAGGAGACATATAGAGAAATTATTATTATTACTTATTTATAAAAAAAAAAACATTATATCTTACAATCTTATATCAAATTCTAAAATATACGTATGGACAACTTATTACTCGAGATGGAAACCTTTTTGCAAATAGTAAGTCATTTTTCTAAGTTTTTAGAAATAGTACGTCATTATATTGATAAGTTTTTAGAGTTATTAGATATTGATAAGTTATTAGAAATAGTAATTATATTACTATTAATTACTAAATTAAAACGAAATAATAGATCAAAAAGAAAAAGAAAAAGAAAAAGGATCTATATAATATATATTGAATTCAATATATAGATAGATTCAAAAAAAAATTCGAATTCAGAATTCTATTTGTATAAAGTAAAAAAAAAAAATAGAATTCTGAATTCGATATAAGATTATCTATATAGTTTATAATTAGGTCATTCATTCATTTTCTTTCTATCTTTTTTTAGTTTTAGAATATTCTATATTATATATTTACATTATACTGATTAGACTAATTAGAATAATATTTTCTATCTATATATATATAAAATATTATTATTATATAGAATATTATTCTATTCTGATATTCAATATTAGATATTTTATTGAATGAAAAAATAAACAAACAAAAAACAGGAGCACGTTTATTATATCGAAAGTAAGGAGCAATAATCTATCGTGGGTAAAGATACTATCGCTGATATGCTAACCTTGATACGCAATGCTGACATGAATAGAAAAAGAACGGTTCAAATACCACTTACTAATATCACTGAAAACATTGTGAAAATACTTTTACGAGAGGGTTTTGTTGAAAACGTTAGAAAACATCAAGAAAGCAACAAATACTTTTTAGTTTTAACTCTACGCTATAGAAGAAATAGGAAAGAATCGTATAAAACTTTTTTAAATTTAAAAAGGATCAGTACACCCGGTCTACGAATCTATTCTAAGTATCAACAAATTCCGAGAGTTTTAGGAGGAATGGGGATTGTAATTCTTTCTACTTCTAGGGGTATTATGACAGATCGAGAGGCTCGATTAGAAAGAATCGGCGGCGAAGTTTTATGTTATATATGGTAATGTTAAATTTGGCGATATCCGATTTCTATGAAAAAATTATATACATTATTGTAAATGGAGTAGAGAAAAAATGGATTTCTACTATTACTCCTGATACCTTAGTGAATGTGTGAAGAGGATTTAACTAGAATAGAAATAAAAATTCATGAAGATTAAATTACTGAATAACTTCTGAGGGTATGTTCCAGGTTGCTTTAGAGAAATAGAATTTAAATAAGACTAGGCTTTACAAAAAAATTGGAAGTACTTAATGTATACGACCGGTAAAGGAGAAAAAGGAAGTATAAGTAACTTAATTTAATTTTTTAACTTTAACATGTTTTTTAGGAGGCACAATTATAAGTTAAAAATGTAAGGAAAACCTATTTTCTTCCAATATATAGATTTGGCATTAAATTTTAGTTAATTAGTTAAGGAGTTAAATTCAAAATATGAAAGTAGGAGCCTCTGTTCGTAAAATTTGTGAAAAATGTCGATTGATCCGCAGGCGAGGTCGAATTATAGTAATTTGTTCCAACCCAAAACATAAACAAAGACAAGGATAATATTTTAACAAAATAAGGGCTTTCTATTAAAAAGAAAGTACCAAATGTAGAAAAAAAAAAAATGATATTAAATTCAAATAAAAAATCTTAGTAATATTCCATTTTCTTAAATAGTAAACAAAAAAATCTAAAAATTTAGATTCTATATTAGAATTTAGTCGATAGTTATAAGTATTCTAATTATCGGTTATTGGTTGATTTCAAAAATTGTATTCTATATTAATCGAATTATAGAATACAATAGAATAACTAGTTAAACAATAGTAAAGAATTCTTTTTTGATAGGAAATGGATATATCCATATATTTCGGACTTATATTTTTAAAAATAATAAAAATGGCAAAATCTATACCAAAAATTGGTTCACGTAAAAATGGACGTATTGGTTCGCGTAAACATCCTCGTAAAATACCAAAGGGAGTTATTTATGTTCAAGCTAGTTTCAACAATACCATTGTGACTGTTACAGATGGACGAGGTCGGGTGATTTCTTGGTCCTCTGCCGGTTCGTGTGGCTTCAAGGGTACACGAAGGCGGACACCATTTGCCGCTCAAACCGCAGCAGCAAATGCTATTCAAACAGTAGTAGATCAAGGTATGCAACGAGCAGAAGTCATCATAAAAGGTCCCGGTCTAGGAAGAGATGCGGCATTAAGAGCTATTTGTAGAAGTGGTATACTATTAAGATTTATACGGGATGTAACCCCTATGCCACATAATGGATGTAGGGCTCCTAAAAAAAGACGTGTGTAAAACTAAAAAGAAACATTAAAGAAAGAGATTTCAAGAGAAATAAACAATTAAATCAAGAGTTTCATAAAAATATATTACTATGATTCGAGAAAAAGTTACAGTATCTACTCGGACACTACAATGGAAGTGTGTTGAATCAAGGCTAGACAGTAAGCGTCTTTATTATGGACGCTTTATTCTGTCTCCACTTATGAAAGGTCAAGCAGATACAATAGGCATTGCAATGCGAAGAATTTTGCTTGGAGAAATAGAAGGAACATGTATCACACGTGCAAAATCTGAGAAAATACCACATGAATATTCTACCATAGTAGGTATTCAAGAATCAATACATGAAATTTTAATGAATTTGAAAGAAATTGTATTGAAAAGTAATCT